GTTCTTGTTTCTTTAGTACCCTTAGTAGTTCCTATACCTGTCATGCTCCTTGGATTATTTACAAGTGGTATTCAAGCTCTTATTTTTGCAACTTTAGCCGCGGCTTATATAGGTGAATCCATGGAGGGCCATCATTGAAATAGTCTTTTTTAGCTTAGCCCACAGCAATGTATAAATGTATATGGTGGGTGGCTTAAGAGAATTACTTAACTTACGGAATAGAATAGGGGAATCTAAATATACAACTATGCTATATACGATCTAGAGTGATAGCAAAAACATTACGATGATATTAAAGAGTAAGGGGAAAAAGATCTAAAAACAAAGATCTTTTTCCTAAAATTCCCCTTTCCTTCACTTAATATCATACTTCGTCTCAATGAATATTCACTTTAGATTGCTTAGTCCATCTCATTATTAATTCATTGTTAAAACAATTTGAATATAAGAATTTTTGTCAATAATTCTTGTTGTATAGGTTGACGACGTGTAATTAAATAAAAAAAAGGGCGAAATGATTTCCCTTTCAGTTGATTTTATTCAACGATTCACCAAAATATTAATAATAAATAAATAATAAAAATGAATAATTTTTTTATTCAGTTTTATTAATAAAGTGCATGAACTTAGATCAATCAAATAATGATATTTCTATACCTATGGAATTTGTCGTCCTAATCAATTTGTCCATTTAGATTTCTCTAGGTGGAATAATAAGAAAAGGTAAGATTCAAAAGAATTTTTCAAAAGTTTTTTTTAGTATTTTAGAAAGGGGCGGGAGGTATCTGTACTTGAATAACTATAAGCGAACCCTTCTAGATGTTTCGACGCTTGATTCTCGAATAGGATTGAATCTAAGATGAATGCTTGGTTTACGTTATGGAAGAAAGACATGTATATGTGATATTAGATATTGCCTAGTGCTAGTTATATATGAAATGAACTACTAAAGATATATTTTTCTAGGGGATTCTAATAGACTAGAAGTCCTTCCGGCCCCTTGTGACTGTGAATTGAATGAATAAACGGATGAAATCAAGAAATAATTCAACTAACAGTTCGAACCAAGAACAAGAAATGGAAGAATGAAAGTCGTATGGGTTCACAAAGACTCTGTGGCTAAAAAGTAAAAAAGATATATCGAAGTTGTTTTGATGATTCAAGAATCTTATTACTTCAATCCGAAGTTCTTAGTTACTTCGACTGGATGAGTCCTAGTGAGGGAATAATTAAGTCATAATTCATTGGTTGATTGTATCATTAACCATTTCTTTTTTTGGTACGAGGAACTTATCATGAATCCACTGATTTCTGCCGCTTCCGTTATTGCTGCTGGATTGGCCGTAGGGCTTGCTTCTATTGGACCTGGAGTTGGTCAAGGGACTGCTGCGGGTCAAGCTGTAGAGGGTATCGCGAGACAGCCTGAGGCAGAGGGCAAAATACGAGGTACGCTATTGCTTAGTCTAGCTTTTATGGAAGCTTTAACAATTTATGGACTGGTTGTAGCATTAGCACTTTTATTTGCAAATCCTTTTGTTTAATCTTAGCTTAGAAATATGAAAAATATATTTCTTTTTCATATTTTATTGCCTTCGACTTGTCGTTTGCTTTTTCAAATTCTATCAAGATTTCCCTCCTACCATTCTTTATTCTTTGAGAAAAGAACCTAGGGGAAGGGCTGATTTGCGGATGAGGAATTAGCCTACTTGACTCGCTTTCATCCTTCCCGTTCATAGACCAAGGGAAACTCTTTTTAGTAAGTGTTAGTGTTCCAATAACCAATAAAAGGGCTAGTTCATTAGTTCATAATTTCTAACTAACTCGAATATTTTTTATTTTTTTACTCAATTTCAGAAAAAATAAAAGAATAAATAAAAAGAGGGGCGAAGTGCTACAAAAAGAACTCTGTTCGATTTTTTAGTCTATCTATAAGAGGAGATCATATGAAAAACGTAACCGATTCTTTCGTTTCTTTGGGCCACTGGCCATCTGCCGGGAGTTTCGGGTTTAATACCGATATTTTAGCAACAAATCCAATAAATCTAAGTGTAGTGCTTGGTGTATTGATTTTTTTTGGAAAGGGAGTGTGTGCGAGTTGTTTATTTCAAGAATAGGTTGGACCAACCAACTGTACCCTTTTCCGTTATAAGTAGGAAAGAGAGGTGCATGATCTCGCGAATTACTTCTGTATAAATTCATAAATTATATGTAAGAACCATAGCATTTCGCGATTCATTGGTAAATTTATTTTGATTCTCTATTAACCAATAATGTGGAACTATTAACATGGTTAAAACAAACTGTTTGAAGTCTAGACGCAGCATGGTACTCTTTCTACCACTATGTTAGAGGTGGTTTCAAAATAAATATTTTATCGATATAGGATACTCATATTGATAAAATGATTTTAACCGCTTATTGTAAATTGTAAAAACAGGGATTTTACCCCCTTTATCTAATGCTGAATCGACGACCTATTCTAAGTAAGAAGAACTTTTTG